ATGATTCGGGTATGATCATAGAAAATATTCTCCTCAAGCGAACCGGCCTATCCTCTGCTACGTAGGGGACTTACGTTTTGGTTGGATGCGGAGACACGTTTGGTTGTGAATTCCAACGTGGCAAATAAAATCATATATCTGCATGGCTAAATCAATAGTTCAAGTCACACACTGCCATAATCCATCCTCTCTTCGGAAAATTCACTTCAACTATTCGTATCAAATAAGGAATACAATACTTCCGAGTTGAAGAGAAATATCCAAAAAACATGTCTTATTTTTTCAATAATCCATATTTGTAGCAATGAAATACTATTGTCCTCCCCGATATATGATCAATTACAAATATCTATGATATGTCTTCTCTATAAAGGACCGGAAATACCTTGCTTACGTATCATTGGAAAGTGCATTAACATAAATACGGCAGTAAGGAGAGGCAATACAAAAGTGTGTAAACTATAAAAACGAGTTAAAGTGGATTGGCCCACACTAGCACTTCCACGTAATAACTCTACTAAAGGCGATCCTATTACAGGAATAGCTTCAGGTACGCCTGTCACGATTTTTACTGCCCAATAACCAATTTGGTCCCGAGGTAAGGAATAACCAGTTACACCAAAAGATGCAGTCAATACAGCCAAAACCACACCCGTAACCCAAGTTAATTCGCGAGGTTTTTTAAATCCACCTGTGAGATACACACGAAATACGTGCAGGATCATCATGAGAACCATCATACTTGCTGACCATCGATGAACTGATCGGATTAACCAACCAAAGTTGGCCTCAGTCATGATGTATTGAACAGAGGAAAAAGCCTCTGTAACGGTTGGACGATAGTAAAAAGTCATAGCAAAACCCGTAGCTACTTGTACTAGAAAACAAGTAAGTGTGATCCCCCCTAAACAATAAAATATGTTGACATGAGGAGGAACATATTTACTAGTTATATCATCTGCAATCGCCTGAATCTCAAGACGTTCCTCAAACCAATCATATACTTTATTGAGATAGGTAACCCAACGGAACTCCCCCTCTGAGAACCGTATATGAGAATTTCATCTCGTACGGCTCAAGCGGAAACACACAAATACTGATTTCAACGGATATATAATAGAAAGTTAAAAACTTCATTAACCACTTGATTCGATTTTCCTCGAAGATACGAAGTAACAAAAATCCGGAATCTCTTCTTTGTGATGATAATGCCAAAAAATATCAAGTTGGCTCATCTGTCTTTCTTTATGTTGATCGTTACAGGCCTCTTGAATCTTCTCTTCCCTATTTTTTATTTGTTATTTGATTTATTGTTTTTTTTTGTGCGTACTGCAGATTTACTCTTGTTTTACTATTGATAGGAATTCTCTTGTTGAGACCCTATGAATCAATTGAAACCTCAGATTCATACTAGAACCACGATGATTTAGCCTCAAGCTAAACTCAAAGGTTCTCTGAGTAAGAACCTTTGATGATCACTTATTGAATGAATAGATGTAATGACTCAACAAAATCTAGAGAAAGAGTTATCCTTCGGTCAAAATAAATCTGAAGGAATAAAATTCGTTTGATTTAGGAAATACCTATTTGAATTTTTTTTTGAGTCCGGTTGCGAGGTCTGAATAAATAGTAGGTATGAATCATAGTTCAAATATTTCTTTTCTTGATATATTCTATATATTCCGTGCTCCAGATACTAGAATAAATATCCGACGAGGTAGAATCATCTTGATAGAGATAACAGGTCCATTCTATGTATTATCAATAGGATCAATTATAACAAGTCACACACTCATATTCCGGAAATACCGAAACAAATAAATTCCACGGTCGAACTACCAGAATAGAATGGTCTAGAAATCCAAGTCTAAAGTAATTTTTTCTTTGATTGAAAGACTAGGACTTCATAGTTCTTATAAACCTAACTCATTGAAATTCCATCCAGTAAAACGGAAGAATTATAAATTTCCAAAATAATAGATAGGAATATCGCAAATAGAGCCATTGTGACCCCCATAAGTGGTGTAGTCCCCCATCCCGGAGCTACTTTACCATATTCCGAATTCAATGGTTTCAATAAATTCCCTACAGTAGTTTGTCTTGGCCCAGATCTAGAACTATCCTCAACGGTTTGTGTAGCCATAAATCCTATTTAATGATTGGTTGAGATCTGTTGACTTTGTATACTATTCCGTTATAGTTGTAAATAAACGATCTTATCGTAGATCCATTGTGATCTTGAAATTATCTAAAAATGGAAACAGCAACCCTAGTCGCCATCTCCATATCTGGTTTACTTGTAAGCTTTACTGGGTACGCCTTATATACCGCTTTTGGGCAACCCTCTCAACAACTAAGAGATCCATTCGAAGAACACGGGGACTAGTTGAAGTAATGAGCCTCCCAATATGGGAGGCTCATTACTTCAATTAAATTATTTCGAAAGGTTATTTCATTTTTTTAGTCGGAACCTTAGGTGGTTCTCGAAAAAAGATAGCGAAAAAAATTATCCCTAAAGTCGAGACTAAAAGGAATGTATAAACCAATGCTTCCATGGATTCGATCGTGGTTTACAATTATAGCTTCCACACCTATTCATTTGGGATCATTTACCATATCATATAAAGAAAGAAAAAAAGTCAAAGAAAAGATGGTGATTCAAGTCAAGATTTCTCTGATACCCAATGTCAAATAAAAAAAAATAGAGGCGAAAGATACCACAACAATGTCGTATCAGACTACTTGTCTCCTTGTAGTTGGATCTCCAAGTTTTTGGAATGTTCCAAATTCCACTTGAGCATCCAAATCTGGATCAATACCAGCAAAAACATCTCTGAACAAGGTTCTAGCGCCATGCCAAATGTGTCCGAAAAAGAAGAGCAAAGCAAACGTAGCATGCCCAAAAGTGAACCAACCCCTTGGACTGCTACGAAAAACACCATCGGATTTCAAAGTAGCCCGATCTAATTCAAAAATTTCACCTAATTGGGCACGTCTAGCATATTTTTTCACAGTAGCAGGATCAGAATAACTTACTCCATTAAGTTCGCCACCATAGAACTCAACAGTAACACCTACTTGTTCAACACTATACTTTGATTCTGCCCTTCTAAAAGGAACATCAGCTCTCACAATTCCGTCTTCATCTACCAAAACTACCGGAAATGTTTCAAAAAAAGTAGGCATACGACGTACAAAAAGCTCGCGCCCTTCTTTATCTCTAAAGATGGGGTGTCCTAACCATCCAACAGCAATTCCATCCCCATTGTCCATTGAGCCTGCTCTGAATAATCCCCCCTTTGCCGGATTATTACCAATATAATCATAAAAAGCTAATTTTTCGGGAATTTTAGACCAAGCTTCCGATAAACTAAGATTTTCGGCTAGCCCGGCACTAACTCTTCGATATATTTCTTGCTGAAAGTATCCCTGATCCCACTGATAACGAGTAGGACCAAATAATTCGATTGGGGTAGTTGCTGAACCATACCACATAGTTCCAGCAACAACAAAAGCTGCAAAAAAAACAGCAGCGATACTACTGGAAAGTACAGTTTCAATATTGCCCATACGTAATCCTTTGTATAGACGTTGAGGCGGACGAACACTAAGATGGAATAGGCCTGCTAATATGCCCAATGTACCCGCTGCAATATGATGAGAGGCTATTCCTCCCGGAACAAAAGGATCAAAACCTTCCGCGCCCCACGCTGGATTTACAGATTGTACTTTTCCAGTTAGTCCATAAGGATCGGACACCCATATTCCAGGACCATACAAACCTGTTACATGAAATGCGCCAAAGCCAAAGCAAGCTACCCCTGAGAGAAATAAATGAATTCCAAAGATCTTGGGCAAATCCAAAGAAGGTTTTCCCGTACGTTCATCACAGAATATTTCTAGGTCCCAATATACCCAATGCCAGATAGCTGCCAAGAAGCACAAACCGGAAAACACTATGTGTGCCCCTGCCACACCTTCATAACTCCAAATACCCGGATTTGTTATAGTTCCTCCTGAAATACTCCAACCGCCCCACGAATTGGTTATTCCTAAACGAGTCATGAAGGGTATAACGAACATACCTTGTCTCCACATCGGATCAAGAACGGGATCAGAGGGATCAAAAACCGCTAATTCATATAAAGCCATCGAACCAGCCCAACCAGAAACTAGAGCTGTATGCATTATATGAACAGAAAGCAATCGACCGGGATCATTCAATACGACAGTATGAACACGATACCAAGGTAAACCCATGGAAATACCTCTTTATCAAAGAAAAATAGACACTATGCCACTTTATTTTATCGCATTGGAAAAGACTATATATACTAACTATGTACCTAACCTTTTCAGTAGATTCCGTATCAGAAAGGATTAATATTTATTCCATTCCATTGAAAATAACGTGAAAATAACGGAACAATTTTGTTCGTAAGAACAAAGAGAAGCAGATCTATTCTATACCCGATAAGTACCAATACGCAATGGGAGGATTGGTCCCATTTTTGGGGAACGAATGGATAGATACTTGTTTATCATTCGAACGATCGATTTCTTCGTTCAAATTTTTTCTTTATTCATTCTGTCTTACTCTATAAACTTTCCAATCTATGTATCAAATAGAATAAAGAGAAAAAAGGGATGAAGACAATAAACCATTGATTGTTACGTTTCCATATTAAAGTGAAGTATAGTACTAAATTTTTTTCTTTAATTTAATGCCCATTGGTGTTCCAAAAGTACCTTTTCGGAGTCCTGGAGAGGAAGATGCGATTTGGATTGACATATAGTGCGACTTGTCAGACATATTGGGTCATATGGGATTTACCCGTTCTCTCCCCTGATCGAGATATCCTCTGTTTCGCCCAAGGGATATTGTATTGAGTGAGGCATCAATCAATCATTCGGAGCGTGAAGTGCAATTAGATCAATTTATTTTATATTGGGGATCAATATTATCAATTTAGAAGAATTTATGGTTTACTTGGACTGATAAAATAAAGTATCCAGGCTCCGTTCAGAAAATACCAAATCGATAACAAATGGTTAATATAATATGTGTATGATTACCACTTGTATCATAAATGATTCTTATACCTACTATTACTTTATACCTATTATTACTTTATACCCACTATTACTATAGTAGTGATAGTAGTGATCCCAAATTAGTAGTGATAGTAGTGATCCCAAATTAGTAGTGATAGTAGTGATCCCAAATTGCCGACCAACGGAATAGTATGATGAATACATCAAATAGTTTTGGGAAAGCAAGACACGAAATTAAAAAAAAAAGAAGTCATAAAAAAAAAATGGTACTGAGACCATTTGTCCTATATGTGCAAATATAATTCGGACAGATCTTTTCCCGGGGTAGACCATGAACCTAAAAGAATTGAAAGGGCCCATTCAGGAACAAGACAATGACATCGTGATTTTAATATCGATGAAACAATACATCAATGATAGGTTAGTTTAATAAGTTCAGTAATCTCTTTTTTTTTTTTAGAGGGAAGGGAGCCTAAACTCATTTCGTTTTTTTTAATAGAAGACCTTTCATTAAGAAAACCTGTTACAAAAAAAAAAAAAAAGAAATAAAACTGGAATCGACACATTGATTCTTTTTTTTTCTTTTTCACAATTTTTTTTGAACCGTATGTATCCAAAGGTGCACGTACGGTTCCTAAGGGATGCAATTTTGTCCTAATCAACCGACTTTATCGAGAAAGATTACTTTTTTTAGGCCAAGTGGTTAATAGCGAGATCTCGAATCAACTTGTTGGTCTCATGGTATATCTCAGTATAGAAGATGGTACTAGGGATCTTTATTTGTTTATAAACTCTCCCGGCGGATGGGTAATACCAGGAATAGCCATTTATGATACTATGCAATTTGTGTCACCTGATGTGCATACGATATGCATGGGATTAGCCGCGTCAATGGGATCTTTTATTCTGGTCGGAGGAGAAATTACCAAACGTCTAGCATTCCCTCACGCTTGGCGCCAATGAGTTTTTATTTGATTGAAAAAAAAAAGAAGACTATGCCTTCGCCACATTGATTATAAAAGAAAATTATAAGTAATAATAGCATGGCACTTCGGGTTCGATATGAACAAACCATTATTGTTTTTTCATAACATGAGATTTTGTATCGAGATAGTAGTATGAAATAAAGGTTATTTCCGATTTGATCTTATGTGTCGGGAGTACATTTCAGCGTCACAAACCATTTTTCTTCCACACCAGAAGTCTCTTTCTGATACTTATGCTATGAAAGAAAGAGTACGAAAATGAAAAAAAAAAAAAGATCATTTTTTACTTATTTGATCGTATCAAAAAGAAACTTTGGGATTGCTAAATCACAGACGAGATAAATATATAAAGTAACAGAACCATCATAGTATTCTTTTTTACTTCTATGAAAGGAAGGGTGGTAAATGGATCATTCAACGATCTGGATTAGATGGATTCTATTTCTTTCTTCGATAGAATAGAAGAGAAGAAAAAGTCAATTCCATTGCAGAGCCGTATGCAATGAACAAAAGATGCCTGTACGGTTATTCAATTCTATTTGATTTTTTTTTCTTGTTATTTTTTTATCCCCTACTTTAGTTTAGCCCAATCATGCGAGATAGAAGAACCGTTCATGATGTTATATCAATATCATCAGGGTTATGATTCACCAACCTGCTAGTGCTTTTTATGAGGCACAAGCAGGGGAATTTATCTTGGAAGCGGAAGAACTACTGAAACTTCGCGAAACCATAACAAAGGTTTATGTACAAAGAACGGGTAACCCTTTATGGGTTGTATCCGAGGATATGGAAAGGGATGTTTTTATGTCAGCAACAGAAGCCCAAGCTCATGGCATTGTTGATCTTGTAGCGGTCAAAAATGAAAATACTAGGGATTTCGTATAAATCTATTTTATTTCAAATCATAATTCAAATTTTCTGTGATTTGATATTGAATAGAAATAATTCATGATGATCAATCATCAGGTTAAGATCGATCTAAACCAACCCATTTTATTCTATATATACATATATATACATACGACATGCCAACTATTAAACAACTTATTAGAAACACAAGACAGCCAATAAGAAATGTTACAAAATCTCCCGCTCTTAGAGGATGTCCTCAGCGTCGAGGAACATGTACTAGGGTGTATGTGCGACTCGTTCAGATCATAAGTTCGAACAAATGAGACAATTTTTTCAGTATCAATGACCGGTACCAATGAATAGGATAGATAGAGAAGATCTATCATATACCCATATTGTATATGGAATTTATGGTTTCCATTGGTGCAAATCCAATCATCTAGATTTGAAATAAGAAGCAATTCCCCATTGGTAGCAAATGGTTATCCATTAAGCGGAGGAAATGGTATCATAAGAAGCAAAAAGGTTATGCTCCTTTTCTTGAAAGAACGGACTAACAGGGTCAGCTACCTAGCCAACTTTCATAATTAAATGCCGTCACTGTATGGATAACTCTTTTTGTGAAAAGAGCTATTACTGTAGATAGGTAGAGCCAAAGAGTGTGAACTATACAAGTTAACAATAACATTTGATTAAATGAAAGAAGAGGCTCCGGTGTATAGAGAGGACCTCGCCGTTTAAGAGGTAACCATAAAAACGATGGAACCCACTATTTTTTTTTTTATTTAGTATCGTTCTAATTTCTTATTTCCAGTGAAATAACTGGAAGGAATAGAATACAAAATCGTGGTTGGGAAGGTCATAGTAGCAAAAGCCATTGGAATTGATATTTTATATATCGGAATAATCCGTTTTGTTATTAATCGACCGGGGAAGGGGAAAAGGATGACTGAAAGAAGAGAAATCAATTAGTTATTCATTAAGCTTTAATCTGATTCAATGACCAGAGTTAAACGAGGATATACAGCTCGGAGACGTCGAACAAAAATTCGTTTATTTGCATCAACCTTTAGAGGGGCTCATTCAAGACTTACTCGAACGATTACTCAACAGAAAATGAGAGCTTTGGTTTCTTCTCATCGAGATAGAGGCAGACAAAAGAGGGATTTTCGTCGTTTGTGGATCACTCGGATAAACGCAGTAACTCGTGAGAATAAGGTATTCTATAGTTATAGTATATTAATACACAATCTGTACAAGAAGCAATTGCTTCTTAATCGTAAAATACTTGCGCAAATAGCTATATCAAATAAGAATTGTCTTTACATGATTTCCAATAAAATTATCAAATAAAGGAGATTCAAAAGTAATATACAGGAATGATTGAAAGGGAATTCCCCGGAGAATGAACTCCGGGAAGATATAGAATAAAAATAAATTAAGATAAGTAGTAGAAATGAACGAACATGCTTCAATAAAAAAATATTTCTTCTTCTCCCCCATTTTTGTTTCTTATATTATAACACAAGAAGAAAATCAGGATTCTAGGCCTTTTCAAACAAAAATCAATCCGAGTTTGAGTTCCAATTGGATTTTTGAGTCAATTGAGGAGTATACCTATTTATTTCTGGTTCTAGGACCAGTAGTTCTTGGGATCGACTCAGCTCTCTCAAATTGTTTCTCATTATTAAGAAAAGGTAACAAAGATAAAATACGAGCTTGTTTTATAGCAATAGTAATTAATCGTTGTTGTTTCAAGGTCAATCTATTCACTCGTCTAGACAATATTTTTCCTTGTTCACTAATAAATCGACTAATTAAACTCATGTTTCTATAATCGATTCGATCCCCCGATCCAATTGGGGGCAAACGCCTACGAAAAGATCGCTTGTATTTACGAAAAGGTTGCTTGGATTTATCCATGGTTTATTCCTTATCTCTAAAGTTCGATTTATTTATTCATTTCGGATCCAACCAAAATAGGCTTTGATTCATATATTATTTCATTCATATACTATATATCTATACACATAAAAGAATATCTACATAAAATCGGGTTTGATTTGTATATATTATGTATATTATATATGTTAAGTTCTTACTCTTCCTGTCCTGTTCTTTGGAAAGATCAAAGACATGATGTTCCCTTCGATCTATTTCTTGATTTCCCCATGAATCGTATGCTTATGACAATAGCGACAAAATTTTTGCAATTCTAATCGACTGGGTGTATTGTGGCGATTCTTTTGAGTAATATATCTAGAAATGCCCTGCGATTCCTTATTGACACTATTTCGAACACAACTGGTACATTCCAAAATAACTCTGACTCTGACATCTTTACCCTTGGCCATGAACCTCCTTTAGATTTTGTATCCACTTAACTTAAGTCTTATATTTTCGATCCGAACCGAAGAAGAAGAAAAAATCAATAGAAGTTACTAGTTAGAAATTCCATTTCTAAGCATTTCGTTGTAATTCTTCTTATTATCTTATCTAATTAATTTATTATCTAATTAATAGAATATGTATTAATATAGTATATATTAAGTTAAGTAATACAAAATAGAATAATAATTAAGTAATACAATTTTTTTCTAACTATCAATTATTTCCATCCTAAATCCCAATATTTCATTTAAGTATCTTCTTTCTATGCTATGATTTCGTGGAGCCCACCCTAGACTGGATACACAGTGGAATTAGATTTCTTCATTTCTTCGCATATCAATAACTAGAATTAAAAAAAAGGGAATGACAGGGCATCTGGGAATAAACGATTAATTTCTATCAATAGACCCGCTAAAGACCCAAACCATAGAGTAGTTAACACAGGTGCCACGGAGAGATATGTTTTTAGATCTCGCATTGAAAATCCTCCTTCTTTATTGTAATACATATATTGTCAGATGCTGTAGTTCAAGATCATTTTTATTTATTTTTACGCGGATTTCCTAACAAAAATGGATATGTACAATGAATCAATAGATGAGATTTTCCTGTCACTAAAAAAGAAAAATATGACCCCTTCTTTTCTTCCTGAGCATTACGGATAAATATTCATTCTTTTTTATATGTTAGGTTGGGTTTCAGATGTATATAAT